ATAATGACTTTTTTCTGTATAACAGGATTATTAATTTCTCGTTGGATTTATTCGGGACATTTTCCACTAAGTGATTTATACGAATCGTTAATTTTTCTTTCATGGAGTTTTTCCTTTATTTATATAGTTTCATATTTCAAAAAAAACCAAAATATTCTAAGCACAATAATTGGCCCAAGTGCTATTTTTTCCCAGGGCTTTGCTACTTCAGGTCTTTTAACTGAAATACACGAATCGACAATCTTAGTACCCGCTCTTCAATCCGAGTGGCTAATAATGCACGTAAGTATGATGATATTAGGCTATGCGGCCCTTTTATGTGGATCATTATTATCAGTATCACTTCTAGTCATTACAGTTAGAAAAAAGAGAAAGCTTTTTTCTACGAGTAATCATTTATTGAATTTAAATGAGTCATTTTTCCTTGGCGAAATCGAATATATGAATGAACAAAGGGATTTTTTCCAAAAAACTTCTTTTTTTTTCGCAAGGAATTATTATAGATCACAGTTGATTCAAAAATTGGATTATTGGAGTTATCGAGTTATTAGTCTAGGATTTATCTTTTTAACCATAGGAATTCTTTCTGGAGCAGTATGGGCTAACGAAGCATGGGGATCCTATTGGAGTTGGGACCCAAAGGAAACTTGGGCTTTTATTACTTGGATCATATTTTCAATTTATTTACATACTCGAACAAATATAAAACTGAAGGGTACAAATTCAGCAATTGTGGCGTCTATTGGATTTCTTATAATTTGGATATGCTATTTTGGAGTCAATCTATTAGGAATAGGACTACATAGTTATGGTTCATTTACATTAACATCTAATTGAATTCAAAAAAATAAAAAGGGGGTTTATTACAAATAGCAATAAAAGGGTGTACAACGCAGATCAGATAAAAAAACTTTGTGTTAATTGGCGAGAGCCTGTCGAATCATATATGATTCAACAGGCTCTTTGTCATTGTACCATTTTACAACGAACGCTTTTGTAAATGATAAGATTTATAAATTATCTAAAAAAAGAATTAGATAGAATAACTTCAACCTTTTCAACTGATAGTGAAAGAACGAAATCGGGGTACATACCAATACCGAGTACGGGTAAAAAAATAGAAACCGAAAGAAATAACTCTCGCGGCCCAGAATCAAAAAAATAAGAGTCTGTGCCATTAAATATCTTGTATCCATAAAACATCTGTCGTAACATAGATAATAAATAAATAGGAGTTAATATCATTCCAATTGCCATTACAAAAGTAATTGGGAGTTTTGTCATTAAAAGATATTTTGGACTAGTAATTAGTCCAAAAAAAACTATTAATTCAGCAACAAAACCACTCATGCCAGGTAATGCAAGGGAGGCCATCGAAAAGCTACTGAACATCGTGAATATTTTTGGCATTGGAATACCTATTCCGCCCATTTCGTCAAGATAAACAAGACGTATTCTATCATAAGTTGTTCCGGCCAAGAAAAAAAGCGCCGCGCCAATAAATCCATGAGAGATTATTTGTAAAAGGGCTCCGTTGAGCCCCATATCTGTGATAGAACCAATTCCTATAATTATGAAACCCATATGAGATACAGAGGAATAGGCTATTCTTTTTTTTAAATTCCGTTGGCCGAGAGATGTTGAAGCCGCATAGATTATTTGCATTGCGCCTACTACCATTAACCAAGGGGAAAATATAGAATGAGCATGAGGAAATAATTCCATATTGATCCGAACTAATCCATACGCTCCCATTTTTAATAAGATTCCGGCTAGAAGCATACAAGTACTATAATGTGCTTCTCCATGGGTATCGGGTAACCATATATGTAGGGGTATAATTGGCAATTTGACAGCAAAAGCAAGAAAAAATCCAATATAAAATAGTATTTCCAAGTTCACAGGATAGGACCGGTTGGCTAATATTTCAAAATTTAATGTTGGTTCAGTAGAACCATATAAACCGATACCCAAAACTCCCATTAAAAGAAAAACAGAACCCCCCGCCGTGTACAAAATAAATTTTGTAGCTGAGTACAGACGTTTTTTTCCTCCCCACATCGATACAAGTAGATAAACGGGAATTAATTCTAACTCCCACATGAGGAAAAAAAGTAAAAGATCTCTAGAAGAAAATAATCCTATTTGCCCACTGTACATTGCTAACATCAGGAAATGAAATAATCGAGAATCCCGAGTAACCGGCCAAGCCGCTAAAGTAGCTAAAGTGGTGATGAATCCCGTCAGTAAAATGGGTCCTATAGAGAGTCCGTCTATTCCTAATCTCCAATGGAAATCCAAAAAATGGATCCATTTATAATCCTCCATTAGTTGAATTAGTGGATCATCCGATTGAAAATGATAGCAGAATGCATAAGTCGTTAGAAGAAGTTCTAATATACACATACATATAGTATACCAGCGTATTACTCTATTTCCCCTATGTGGAAGAAAAAAAATGAAGCAACCCGCAAATATTGGTAAAACTACAATTATTGTTAAGCAAGGAAAATGGTTCGTGGTAAAGACAAGATACACTTGGGCCAGAAAAATCCGTGCTCAAAATCAAATTGAATTGAGCACGGATTTTTTCGATAAAAAAAAAGAAAATGGATTCAAGTAGATTTTTATGGAATGTATCAATAAGCTAGACCCATACTGCGAGTTGTTTCATGCCATAAATAAACCCGAACGCTCAAAAAATCCGTTGGACAGGCGGATTCACATCTCTTACAACCAACACAGTCCTCGGTCCTTGGAGCAGAGGCGATTTGTTTAGCTTTACATCCGTCCCAGGGTATCATTTCTAATACATCCGTGGGGCACGCCCGGACACATTGAGTACATCCTATACATGTATCATAAATCTTTACTGAATGTGACATTGGATCTATACGTTTTTTAACGCCATAAATTTTCGGTCTAGTAAACTAACTTATAAATGAATCCTATAGTTAGATACCAGACGAATCAATGAGTGATAAGAATCAATTTACTTCCGAATTGATTTATGAGGGAGGGCCAAAATACTTTGATTTCTTATGTTTTTGCAACTACGATTATACCCTACTATAGACATATCAAACCCGATAATGCGAATTTTCATTTATTTCTTAATATTCAAAATTAGCATTTATATGATTAATACTATTTATTCAACAAATTGGATTGGTTAATACGAGTTGATTTTCTGTTACGATAAATTGATGAAACAATAGCCGATCCAATAGCTGCTTCAGCGGCTGCAATAGTTATAACAAAAATTGAGAAAATATCTCCTCTTAATTGACGATTATCAAAAATATCAGAAAATGTGACAAAATTGATATTAACTGAATTTAATATAAGTTCAAGACACATAAGGGCTCTAACCATATTTCGACTTGTGATTAATCCATAGATACCAATAGAAAATAAGTAAGCACTCAAAACAAGTATATGTTCGAGCATCATTAACCAACTCCTTATCCATTTTGATTCATTTTTAATCTGAACAATAATTCAATCGATTCTAAGAAATATGGAATAATGGAATAGATTGGTAAGAGATCAATATAAAATTAAAGTCTTTTTATTCTATTTTTTTAGACAGAAATTCAAATTAACGAATTATAACATTTCTTTTGCGTTGATTCTATTTGAATTACTCATTTTAAAGATTTCTTATTGACGAGCTATAGCAATAGCACCTATTAAAGCGACTAAAAGAATTATTGAAATGAGTTCAAATGGAAGAAAAAAATCTGTTGCTAAATGAATTCCAATTTGTTGACTATTACTTATCAAATCTTGTTCTAGAATCTGATTTGATTTTGTAGTCCAAATGATCCCATACCAGGACGTATCTGGAATAGTAGTAATTAGTGAAATAAAAAGACTTGTACAAACTATTGAAGTAACTCCATCCCCAACGGTCCAAAGATGAAAATCTTTGTAATATTCTGACCCATTCATGAACATTACAGCAAAAATGATTAAAACGTTTATAGCTCCTACATAAATAAGGAGCTGCGCAGCAGCTACAAAATAGGAGTTGGCTAAAATATAGAATAAGGATATACAAAAAAGAACCCATCCCAACGAAAAGGCCGAATAAATTGGATTCGGAAGTAATACTACTGCCAGACTTCCTAATATAAGACCCAATCCCAGAAAGACTAAAAGAAAATCATGTATTGGTCCAGGTAAATCCATTTGATTTTATAAAAAAAATCGAAATATTTCATGCCTTTTTTGACCTGACCAGGAAAAACGAAGTTATCCTTTTTTTAGGATACTTCTTAATTGAATGAAATTGGAACGGGTTGATTTGGATTGATGTAAATACAGTTATTGGACTACTCTTATTATCGAAGCAATCGAAGCAGAGGTTCAAACTTTATATTTTCAAATCATTATTCGAATAGAAATCCATTTTTAATCAAAAATAAGCCGCGATTTTCACCGACCAGCCGTTCTTTTGTATTGACCAAGCAAAAACCTCATTCCTTTCTTTAGATCCAAAACCTATAAAGCTTTTGTGATTTGAATTTGGAAATGTTTTGTGAATCGAAGGTTTTATACATTTTTTATTTGAGGTAAATTAGAAGAAATTGTTCGAATTGTGTAATCTTCAATTATTGATACCGGTAACCGCCCTAAAGCAATTTGATTATAATTCAATTCGTGACGATCATAGGCAGAAAGTTCATATTCTTCAGTCATTGATAAACAATTTGTTGGACAATACTCAACGCAATTACCGCAAAATATACAGATTCCAAAATCAATACTGTAATTAAGTAATCGTTTCTTTCGAATATCAGTTTGCAATTTCCAATCTACAACGGGTAGATCTATAGGACATACACGAACACATACTTCACAAGCAATGCATTTATCAAATTCAAAGTGGATTCGGCCTCGGAAACGTTCGGATGTGATCAATTTTTCGTAGGGGTATTGAATAGTTACAGGTAAACGATTCGCGTGGGACAAGGTGATCATGAAACCTTGACCAA